TTGTTTCAGTTGCATATCATAAGGGATTCTAACAACTGCTTCAAATACAGTATCGGGAAGTACCGCTTGTGGAACTTCAATATCCACGGGCTTATTAGCTAAATGGCAATTGGCACATACAATACGCCCAGTTGCTTCTCGTGGATTTTCATAACCCTGTTGTGCGAAAATGGGATATGCATGTGAAATGGATGTCCGAGTTATTACATATATCATGATCGATACGGAAATGGATCGAGTCATCTGTTCCTTTATCCAAGAAAAGGTATTTCTATTTTGCATGGTCCAATCATTGATCCCGAAAATTTCTACAATAAATTAGGTAGGTTGCTAGTCTAGTTCCCTATCCACGATTCTGCTATTGTACTGGAATAATTTTCATTTTACTGGAATACAGGAAAAATCCCTTGGATGGGTAAAAATAGAAATATAAATATAAAGAGTGAGTAAGATTGTGAATGTTTTGTTTATGTACGAAGTAACAAACATTATGATTGGATTAATATCAATGAATCATTCTTTAGTCATTCATTGAATGATAAATCACTACAAGTGACGGAGATACACGATTTAAATAAAGAAAGATCCAATATTTAAAAATTGTATCTAGAATGACTGGAAAAGTAGAAACAAGACCAGATATAATTTGATCGTTATGAGCAAATCCAAAATCTTTGTAGACAGAGCCAATCATTAGTTCCCAACCATGGGGCGAGTGGAATCCGATACATAAATCAGTTAATAAAAGAATAGAAAAAGCTTTTATTGTGTCGCTTAAGTTATAGAGGAATTCCCGAACCCAAGAATTAAGAATGACAAGTTCTTCATTACCCAGAATAGAATAACCACTTAGAATAGCGAAACAGATTATATTTGTCGAGAAGTGCAAAATGGTATGGATATGACCCTCATTATGCATCTTGACCAATTGTATCGTTTCTGTGTGGATTCCTCTACGAAGCTTTTGTATATGTGTTTCCGGGTACTCCTTTATCATTTCGTCCAAAAGGAATAGTTCTTCTAATTCTATGAATTTTTCTAGAACGTTCTTTTCTTGAATATAAGTCAAAAAAGTTTCGGATTGTCTAGTATTCCACCAATTAGTAACCCAAGATTCCAGACTTTTATTAAATGAAAGAGAGATCCACCAGGGCAAAAATACTATAGATGCAAGATATCGGAGGAGGGTGAATGCTTTCTTTTTTGGCATTTTGAATCGGTAAATTGTTAATGAACCCACCTTATTCATCGACTCTATCCGATCTGATATTTCTATGAAGCATGAGTTCTATAACAAACAAGGTATCGAACCTATGGATCTATTCCCTGTGTGTGTTTTTTTTTTTGTTTGTAATTAATTGGTTAGTCTTTGGATTTGGATCTAGAAAGAATCTAGAAATCGAATAAGGATCCGCTTCGAATGAAGAAATAATAAAATATTGTTTCCAGATATCTCAATTGGTCAAATTCGAAGTAATTGCATCCTTTCGATGAATGCCCAAAAGAGACACTTCAAGTAATGAATATTATTCGGATTTCAAGACGAAAGAACCCCCTTACTTAGTACTTAGACTTAGATCCATTTTTTCGAAAAGTTTCCCATACCATAGCCCAGGAAAAATTGCAGGAATAATTGAGGGAAACTTATTAAAAATATTGATGTGATGATGAAATCAAAAACAAGTGGCAAAAAAAGAGAGAAATTGGATGGTTATAGTTATAAGAGATCGAATCGTTTGATTATCAAAGAGCAAAAGAAAGGATAAAAAAAAACATCAATTGACAAAAAAAAGAGAAGTAATTTATAAGATATGATCCAGTTATATCTAACATATCAATTCAAAATATTGGATCAAAAAGAAAAAATATTGGACCCAAAAAGATGAATTATGTATTCTGAACTATTCTGATATATGTGATGAATCCATACTTAGTAGACTTGTTACTTGTTACTAGTATGAAGAAAAAATTGAGTTGATTTCCATACGCATAAAAAAAAGTTTTGGTGGAAAGAAACCACTTCCTTTTCTGGTTGTTCCATATACGTCTGCTTTTGCTCAAATAGGCGTTCTGAAAAGACTTCCGTTAAGTTATATAAAAAAGAGGATTCCTGAGGTCCTTCCCCAATGCTGAGAAAGCATTCATTCTTCGGTTCATTTCAAAATACTTCAATCGGTACGCGCAAGAAATAGGCCAATTCAGCAGCTTTTTGTTCAATTGCTCGTGGAGTCAAATTCTCATCAGTACGAGTCAAGGGAATGGCCCCCTGGCCTCTGATTTCCATATAAAGGACACGACGAGGATAAAGACCCTCTTTAACCTCTATTCTAATCGACTGGATATCTCTCATAAGGAATCGAAGAAAGATGCGACGATTTATTCCAGGGAATCCCCAACGAAAAATACACACTATTCCTTCTTTTCTATCGAATCGATCATAACCACTACCCACATTCCACGAAATTGTGCACCACAAATAGGAGCTAATGAACAGACCTGCGATCCCATAAAAAGACATCACGATCCCTTGTGGAAAAAAAAGGATTTGCTGAGACGGAAATAAGGATATCAGATTCCTACCAAGATAACTAGAAGTTCCAACCAATAAGAATCCTAGTGAACCTAAAAAAAGGATACAGGCCCAGCAGAAATTACTTGTTTTTCGAGACCCCATTATAAGTTCTATCCATATACGTTCTGATCGCCAGTTCATACTAGATCCAGTTGCATTTTATGGGAATTGAGAGAATAACCCAAATAAAAATGAATTTGACTTTCCTTTTTTTGTTCCCAAAGTAACTCTTATCAACTAGCACTATTATGATGTGAACCATTAAGAAAAATTCATCGAATCGGTTAGATATAAAAAAATAACATTCCCTTCATATGATCCCACTATGGATATCTACATACATATAGATACATTGACTTTCCATTTCAGACATCTGCGGATCTATTTTTAAATAGCTATAATGCATTTATCCATATATCATGTCATGTTTCCGCGTGCATAACAGCTCTTTCATTTGTGTTCGGAAGCAAAGCAGCCACATGTTGTACCATATTCCACTAAACTAAATAGATATCTGTATTATGATCCAAGTCCAAGTCTTGAAAAAAAAAAATGGATGCGATTTGGTCCCGTCGGATCTAGACAATCTTGTTTTTTTGAACATGAAGAGATAAAGAAGCCATTGAAATTGCCGGAAATACTAGGCCTACTAAAGGCACAAAAATAGAGGGTAAGTTGAAAGTTGTCATAGAATGAATACCTCGATTTAATATTTGTACCTGTTATAAAGATATCTTATGATAAGTTGATAAGTAATATCTATTAATCTATTATAAGTATATAATAATAAGTGCAAGGAATGTAGAACTAAATAAGTGTAACTATTCACCTTTATACATAAAATATATATATGCCAATCCACTTTATTATTCTTGTTCTTTTGTCCTTATCTTCTAATTCTATAATTCTACTAAATTCGAATAAAGAACGAAAGAGTTTCTTACAAGTTACCAAAGGATTCGTTAGAATCCGATCCAACAGGGATTCCTAGTAAAAATGGGAGTTCCCGGGAGATATAGAAATATGCAAGATCAAGATTTCTGTTCTATATTTTGTATATTTGAATTATTCTATATCTAGAATACGTAAGAGGGGAACATGAAATTCTTTTGATTTTTTATTTTCCTAATTTCACGGAGTGAATAATTCTAATTCACTCTTTTATCCTGTTGATAGAGACTGCCTGATTAATAATCATGAATATAGGTAGAAAAAAATAGATCTGGAGGAAAAATAATAATAATTAGAATACCGCAACTTCTGATCCTTTCTACAATTAGATCTTATGCCCTCAAGTAAAACCCCATTCTTTTCTTATTTCGTATTATTGATTCCGATAAACTAAATACTTGTTCGCTCCAAAGAAAATAACTTATTTGAATAATTTAATGTTCTACTTGATTGAATTTTGATTCAAGGGAAAGAAACCGTGAAGCTGAAATAACTCACTCAGAACGTCTTTTAAAGGATTACGTGGTACGATTGGGTCAAATAAGCCCTTATGGAATAAATACTCAGCCGTTTGTGAACCATCAGGTATTGTCTTATTCAATGTTTGCTCAATTACTCTTTTACCTGCAAATGCAATATAGGCATCGGGTTCGGCAATAATGATATCTCCCAACATACCAAAACTAGCTGTCACTCCACCGGTTGTAGGAGATGTAAGGATTGATACATAGAATAACTTTTTAGTTGATTGATAATTATATAAAGCGGAAGAAATTTTAGCCATTTGCATCAAGCTCAAACTTCCTTCTTGCATGCGCGCTCCTCCGGAAGCACACACTATAATAACAGGTAGCGATCTATTAGTAGCATACTCGATCAAACGGGTGATTTTCTCGCCTACTACGCATCCCATACTGCCCCCCATGAACTGAAAATCCATAACCCCAATTGCTATGGGAATACCTTTTAGTTGACCTATACCTGTTTGAACAGCTTCAGTTAACCCTGTCTTTCTTTGATAAGAATCAAGACGATCTTTATAAGATTCCTCCTCCGAATTAAATTCAATGGGGTCAATAGAAACTATGTCTTCATCCATAGGATCCCAAGTGCCCGGATCAATCGAAAGTTCGATTCTATCTGAACTACTCATTTTCAAATGATATCCACATTGTTCACAAAGATTAAGTTTTAACCTAAAAAATTTCTTATAATTTAATCCATAACAATTTTCGCATTGAACCCACAAATGCCTGTATTTTTTATTTCTCTCGAGATCCTTACCTCTCATATTGAAATCACTTTTATTTGTGCTAGTGGAATTCCCGCTGTCAATACTATTTATGCTTTCACTGCTTACGCTTTCACTACAAATGTAACTATAAATGTAACTGTTACTGTAATTGTCGCTACCGCTTGAAATGTAACTATCAATACTGATTTCAGAACGAAGATAACTGTCAATGCAACTATTAAT